CACAATTCGCAGAATTAGAAGCCTTTGCACAATTTGCTTCTGATCTTGATAAAGCTACTCAGAATCTATTGGCACGAGGTCAACGATTACGTGAATTGCTCAAACAACCTCAATCTGCCCCTCTTACGGTAGAAGAACAGATAATGACTATTTATACCGGAACGAACGGTTATCTTGATTCATTAGAAATTGGGCAGGTAAGGAAATTTATTGGTGAATTACGTACTTACTTAAAAACGAACAAATCGCAATTCCAAGAAATTATCTCTTCTACCAAAACATTTACTGAGGAGGCAGAAGCCCTTTTAAAAGAAGCTATTCAAGAACAGATGGAACGCTTTCTACTTCAGGAACAAGCATAAAGAAATTGATCCCTCTTAAATTTAATAATAATGTATTGTAAAATTTATACATTATATTTATATTATATATATAATAAATATAAATATTATGAAAAAAACTACCTTTCTTCCTATAGAAATATAAAAAAAAACATATGGAAAAAATTGCGTCCAATAGGATTTGAACCTATACCAAAGGTTTAGAAGACCTCTGTCCTATCCATTAGACAATGGACGCTTTTCATTTCATTCCGACCATTCCTATTTTTTTGCGTTTTTGACTTTCACTATTTTCTTGTTCTGAAAAAAGAATTGGATTGTATGTGAGATGATATTTTTTTTTTATATTCAACGCAATAACGACGTATTAATTATTATAGAATAGAGCGGAGCGGGTAGCGGGAATCGAACCCGCATCGTTAGCTTGGAAGGCTAGGGGTTATAGTCGACGCTAGTTTTTCATTTTGACCGTCTCTAATTCAAAACCGAACATGAAACTTTGGTTTCATTCGGCTCCTTTATGGAAAATGGAAGAATTCCCAGAAAAAATTTACGGCGGGACCTCAAAAAATTCACCCATAACATCTATGTCAGCTTTTTATATGAATGGATTAAATTCAAAAAAACTTGCTTTCTAGATGATCCTTTTAGAAGAAGAGATTCAAACAATCTTTCTAGTTACTTCGTTCTCTATTTCTAGTTGAGAGAATCTTAAGGAAAAGTTTTTTGTTTCCACCGAGCTACAAGAAATATGTTGATTGAAGCCTCTAGTAAACTAAAGTCATCATTTAATAGCCATTTTGCCTCACTTTCCTTATAAAAAAAGAGGAAGATTTAGTTACGATTAGAAACCCTTTTTATATCTTTATCCATGGATTTCTTACTTATACTCATTCAATTGGAAATAGTGGTCCAATTACAAAAAATTCATGTTTCGTAATTTCATAATCCAAAATTTAGAGTTTTAATTGACTCTTGGATACAAATCACGAGAATGTATAATTGTTTTCAATTTTGGCATTGAAGGTAAGGGATTAATTCCTTTTTCGAAATAAAGTTTATGACCAGAATACTAATCAAACCGGGGGACCCCTTAACTATTAAAGGGTTATATAGAACGAATCACACTTTTACCACTAAACTATACCCGCTACAGTTCAATTATTGTATCGAAATATCGCTTTTGTCGAACACCGAATAAATAAAAAAAGGGCCTGGCGAAGTACTGATTAGGCCAGGCCGCGGGAATATATAAATTTTATTTTTTCGGTCGATAAAGGTCTTTCTTTATATATAATTTTTCTTATTATTATATAAGATAGTCAAATTGAATCTTTCTTTTTTTGTCTTTATACAACTGATTGGAATTTCATCTAAAACTTGTACTTGCTGTTGTACTCTTGTATGACACAATAACAACTTGTCTATTTTGTATACATAACGTATATTATTTTTATATATTAACATTATATTATATAAACGTTATTGTTATTTATTTATATGTTATTTATTTATATATAGAATTATAAATTATTTTTTATTATAAATTATATAAATAACAATTTTTTGTTATATATTTTTTTTTATTTGCAAGGGGGAGAGATGGCTGAGGGGACGAAAGCGTCGGATTGCTAATCCGTTGTACGAGTTATTCGTACCGAGGGTTCGAATCCCTCTCTTTCCGTGTTCCAGTTACATTTACATTTACATTTTACATTGATCATTATTATAGATATATTTTTTCGTTCGAATTTATTTTAAATTAGAATTCAACATTTTTTATAAAATATTTGCATTTTTTTTTTATTTTAACTTCGAAAAAAAAAAAGAGATAAACAATCAAGTAAAAAAACCTTTTGTTAATCTTCGCGCCCAGGATTACGCCCCGGATCATTAGATAAGAATCCGAAAATAAAGAGAGAAACAAAGAATATCACTACTGTGTAAACAAAGAGTTTGAGAGTAAGCATTAAAAATCTCCAAGAGTTTTTTTTTTAGATAATAAATTCCCTATTTTTATACCGCATATCCTATAATTTTTTATTTGGTTTGACGCCGAAAGGCATTTTTTTTTTATTTCTTAATATATATAAATAAGAAATAAAAAAGAAAGTTATTATTATCTTATCTATTATTGTCTTACTTATCAATAATTTTTTATACAAACTTGTTGATATTCTGGAGTATCGCAATAAGGTGTTCAGTTATCTAAAAAACGAGTTAGAATGGAAAATGAGATAATGTGGATTGTGTCGATCCAAGAATTTTTATTTAATATTTTAAATTTAATAATTTAATATTTTAAAGGCTCATATTGTAAGACTTTTTTTGTTAATTATTGAGTATTAGAATAGAATCCTCTTTCTCGAAAAAAAAGCATTCATTTTTATAGGATAAGATAAGATGAAAGATCTTATCGAAAACTTACAGCAGCTTGCCAAACGAAGGCTAAGAGAAAAAAAAGTAGAGGTATGACTGGCATAAAATCGACAATTGGACTCAAAAAAGCATAGGCCTCCGGCAATTTGGCAAAGAAACAACTACTCGAATAAAGAGCAGAATTAAGACCGATCAAACTAAAGATATTAAGCATAACAGATTGTTTTTTAAAAAATTGTATTTTGATTGAGTTATTGATAGAAAAAAATCTTTCGTTTTTTGAACTTACTCACTCAATCAAAAAACCTTCCATTCTCAATAGAGAATAGAATAAATTCTATTTTCATATAATATCTTAATGGAATTATTGGTAATGATCAATAAATTCATTTTTTCTATGTCTACATGTGTCGAAGTTAAAATACTAACCAACAGAATCTAATTGATTCTTTAGATAGTTGGGCTGGAATTGACGAACAATCAACAACAATATTAGTGTTTATTAGTATAGAAATCGAAGTGGGGCGTGGCCAAGTGGTAAGGCATCGGGTTTTGGTCCCGCTATTCGAAGGTTCGAATCCTTCCGTCCCAGAGCCTATGTAATTTTAGTTAATAATAAGAAAAAAACTTTTTTTTCTAAAGTTTAGTTTATAAGGTGTAAGATTGGCTAGAGTTTGACTCTTTTGGCTAACGATTAGAATAACAAAAATTAGATATTTTTCACATCTTTCACAACTTCAGGCTCAAATGACACGCAACTAAAGGCGCATCCGTTGGGTATTGAGGCACGATAGGGTTATAGATTACAGAAATTTTAATTATAAAAAAGTTGCGTCTTTACCTATCCTATATCCATCCTCTATATATGATATAGGAATATATAATATAGACAAAAAATATGCATCTAAAATTATAGAAGGAAGTTAGTTCTTTTTTGTTCATTCCCGGAAAACTTATTATATTTTGACTATTATTTTATTTTTATTATTTTATTTTTATATATATAAATAAAAAAAAATAATATATTTAAAGGTTGAGTTGAAAAAGAAAAATGGATTTATCTCTCTTAGCTTATCTCTTAGGGATATCGTCTTATTATCCATTTTAATTTTTTGTAATTTGTATAAAAAATGTTAATTAAGAAAAAAATTTAGAAAAAAGAACAGTACTAAAATAAAAAAATGTAAGATATATTAGTATCGAATCTATGTAACAACTGTCTTAACTGTGAACCAATGACTATTCATGATTCGATAATTGAATCAACCGCAAACCGGTTCCAAATTCGAGGAATGTTATGGTAAAACTTCGTTTGAAACGATGTGGTAGAAAGCAACGTGCGACTTGAAGGACATGATCTGTTATGGATTCTTATATCCATCATTCTATAATAAAGGATGCTCTTAACTCGACATCTTTTTCTCTGTTTCACTCGAACCCGGTTTGTTGGGGTGTAGTGGAATATGATGGAGCTCGAGTAGAAAGTATTGAGCTATTTCTCAAGGGAAAGGGGTCTAGGGTTAGTATCAATCAAAAGAATAAGTTGGAACAACTTCGTAAGTTATCTTTGACAGAAAAATAGAAAGGATCAAAATAAAGCAAATTTTTAATCCCCCGGGATATTTTGATAAACCTTTTTAATTAATTTGATTTATATATATCGTGCGGAAATCCCTCGTTCATATGATTAGATTCTTTGATAGAAATAAATAATAAAAAGGTATGTTGCTGCCATTTTTGAAAGGATTAAAAATCAACGAAGTAATGTCTAAACCCAATGATTCAAAAAACAAGATAAAGGCTTCCGGAACAAGGAAAGACTCTTTTGAATTGTCGCAACAATTGATTGGGATCAATTCAAATCGATGTTAAATGAGACAAAACAGAGCGTATTTTAGACTGCTCAATAAATGATAAATGCTAAAGGATTTTTTTTTCTCCTTGAAACCTATCCAACTTGAGTTATGAGTATACAAATGATTTTTTTGAGGAAAGAAAGGGCTTAATTTTAATTCATTTGAGGATTGAGGATTTTATAGACTTTTTGATTGGTCATTCTAATTTATGCATACATTTTTTTTTAATCATTTTTTCTCGAGCCGTACGAGGAGAAAACTTCCTATACGTTTCCAAGGGGGGTTAAATCTATCCCAATGAGCCGTCTATCAAATCGTTGCAATTGATGCTCGGTCCCGAAGAGAGGGGAGAGATCTGCAGAAAGTAGGTTTTTATGATCCGATAAAAAATCAAACTTATTTAGATCCTCGTGCTTTTCTATATTTTATTAAAAAAGGCGCTCAACCTACAAAAACTGTTTATGATATTCTAAAGAGGCTAGGTTTTATTATAAAAGGAAAAGGCGCTCAACCTACAGACACTCTTTCTGATATTTCAAAGAGGCGAGATTTTCTTAAAGAATTTGCATTGAATTTAAGCAAACGAAGTTCAATTAATGAATAATAAATTTTTTTATATAAAAACTAAAGATAATGAGGTTGTAATTTGGTAGAACTTTTTTAGTCCTGTACTTTTTTTGTAGCGCCAATCCAACAAAAATTTTCCTCCATATTAAATATTTCATTTTTTCATTTTCCTCCATATTAAATATTTCATTTTTTCTTTGTTTTCTATTTAGAGTTCGCAATTTCAATTATATCATATAATAGAATAATAGAATTGGATTTTATTTGAATTTGAGTACATTAACATTATTCAATTGAAAGTAAAATAAAAAATAAAATGGAATTTCTTGTAATTGTATTTTCTTTTTTATTCATATTGACAAGAATGTATTGAACAAATATAATTCAATTGTGAAATTAAAAAATGAAATGGTTTTTTATGTCTTCTGCCCAATATTTTTATTCAAGGATTCATTAAATTTGTTTTGATATAAAATCACATTTTTGGATCTAAAAATGTAGATTATTTTTTTAGCAAATTTTTAATTCAAGAATCTCTGATATTGGTGTTTGTTTTTATGTTCGTAATGGGAATCAACTCAAAATTTTTTTGCGATTTCTTGCTAATTCAACGTTTTGATTCCAATCCTATTTTATTTATTTTGATTGTATCTACATAACATAGCTATTTGGGGGGTTGCTAACTCAACGGTAGAGTACTCGGCTTTTAAGTGCGGCTAAGATCTTTTACATATTTGGATGAAGTAAGGAATTCGTCTACACCATCGGTAGATTTTATACGACCACGACTGATCCGGAAAGGAAATTTATGGAAAAAAGAGCATGTCGTATCAATAGAGAATTTGGAACCTATTTCATTCTTATCAAAGCAGTACAAACCTTTCTTTTATTTCTTGGAAGGAAATGCAATGAATTCACTGTTGGGTCGATTGAATAAATGGATCGAACCCTATCTTTATGGGTTCTAATTTTTTGGAAATAATAAGCAACGAGCTTATCTTCGTAATTTGAATGATTACCCGATCTAATTAGACGTTAAAAAAACTTAGTGCCTGATGCGGGAAAGGATTCTCCCACGTGTGGATTTTCTTTTTTAGTGAATCCTAACTATTAAACTCCCCATTCTCCATATGAAGATGGACATGAGTGTGTAGAAGAAACAGTATATTGATAAAGATTTTCCAAAATCAAAAGAGCGATTGGGTTGAAAAAATAAAGGATTTCTAACCAACGTTTTATGTTATTTCTTAATAACAAAAAAACAAATTGGACGGAAAAAATAGAGAGTCCGCTGATGAATTTACCGAGGTATCTATTAAAAAAAAAATACCTTGTTTTGACTGTATTGCACTATGTATCATTTGATAACTTAAGAACCCCCCATTTTTGATTTTTTTTATTTGAGTTTTAGGTCCGGTTTTAAATGGAAGAATTCCAAGGATATATAGAACTAGAGGGTTCTTGGCAACACAACTTTTTATATCCACTTATCTTTCAGGAATATATTTTTTCGTTTGCATATGGTCATGATTTAAATAAATCTATTTTGTTGGAAACTTCAGGTAATAGGAAATATAGTTTACTAATTGTGAAACGTTTAATTACTCGAATGTATCAACAGAATCATTTGATTCTTTCGTCTAACGATTCTAACAAAAATGACTTTTGGGGGCACAAACACAATTTTTATTCGCAAATGATATCAGAAGGATTTTCGGTTATTGTGGAAATTCCATTTTATCTTCTATTAATAGCTTCTCTAGAGAAAAAAAAAAAAGTCAAATCTCATAATTTTCGATCAATTCATTCAATATTTCCTTTTTTAGAGGACAAATTTTTACATTGTAATTCTGTGTTAGATATATTACTACCTTACCCCGCCCATCTAGAAATCTTGGTTCAAATCCTTCGGTACTGGGTAAGAGATGCCTCGTCTTTGCATTTATTACGATTCTTTCTTTATGAGTATCATAATAATAATTGGAATAGTTTTTTTATTCCAAAAAACTCTATTTCTTTTTTTTTTTTTAGAAATCAAAGATTATTCGTGTTCTTATATAATTTTCATGTATGTGAATTCGAATCTATTTTCTTTTTTCTTTGCAACCAATCCTCTCATTTACGATCAACATCTTATAGAGCCCTTCTTGAACGCACTTTTTTCTACGGAAAATTAGAATATTTAGTAAAACTTTTTACTAAGGATTTTGCCGTTATCTTATGGCTTTTCAAGGATCCTTCCCCGCATTCTGTTAGGTATAAGGGAAAATTCATTCTGGCCTCAAAAGGGACATTCTTTTTGATGCATAAATGGAAATTTTACCTTATTCATTTCTGGCAATGTTATTTTTCTGTGT